GGGGTTGCCGATCTTTTTAAAATGTATATGTATATATATATGTTATGTTTTCAATATAAAAATTATATTGATCATAATATGTATATGGTTTAGTGTCTACAATTTGTAGGGCATGTTTAGGACCATAAAGCCAAGTAGTTTAGTAACGTAGTTAAATCTCGGTTTAGGGGTTTGACGAGAAGCAATTTAACTATGCGAAAAGTATTTGGTGGGGGGTAGGGGGGTTTGCCGTATATACGCAAAAGTTTATTGGTTTTTTGTTTGTTGTTTGTTATTATTTGTATGCGTGTGTTGCGCACACGCGTGTTTTCGTGTGTGTAGCGTGGGTGTTTTAAGGGTTGCAGTTTTTGATTTGTGTGAGGACGGTAGGACAGGGATCAAGGTGGGTTTGTGGGTCATGTGCGTGCGCCGCTACTCTGAATTTTTCAGGGTATGTTTAGTGCTTCGCACGGGAGGGGTCCAAAATATGTCTAACAGGCATGGAAAAAATAGCCCTTGGGGGGGAAGTGGGATCGATGGGCACGCACCGTGGGTTCAGTCTAGTAGATTTAGGTTAACCACCGTGGGTGGGTCTGAGATAAGAAAGAGAAAAATAAAAACTACCAGCTGCCTGACCGCGCGGGGTAGCTATGGGTATGAGGAGACGGGTAATTAACCCATCAACCAGAGGTCTTGGAAAGAACACCGTGTGTTGAGTGTGATACGACCGTACCTGACCTAACAACCAGAGGCCTTGGAAAGTACAGTTATGCTCGCCAACAATGAATGGGCCTGACGCTGGACATTGAGTACACGCATTGGGCGGGTTGATGATTTCACGTGGCATGTACGATAACATAACTGACATGTCTCTCTTACACACATACTTACTCATTCGATCATTAATCGAATGTCCCCAGTCCGTTTGTAAAACGATGCTTTTACAAACACTGTCGTATTCTAGAAAGAAATCCTTGTAAGGAAAGAATTAAAATGTATCATGTAAGGTTATGCACTGGATATACTATAATAATATCCGTGGGGAAAATAGGTGAATGCACAATTATACATAGTATGTATTATATCATCAGGGGATGGGGGTTCTATAAATAGGGGGGCCCCGGGAGGGGCCCACCGTGTCGGGATTCGATGTCGGCAAATATAGTAAATTTTATGGGACTAAGTTTGGGCTTAAGGCGGGTTGGTGGGTGTTGGATGTGGTGCGTGGTCTTTAAGTTGGTGCTAATATACTATGGACAAAAAGGGCCTTACGGCCCTATTTATTCAGTGAAGTTTATGTTGGTATTGAGACAAGGCTAAGATACTTGTTGGATGTGGTGCGTGGTCTTTAAGTTGGTGTTAATATACTATGGACAAAAAGGGCCTTACGGCCCTATTTATTCAGTGAAGTTTATGTTGGTATTGAGACAAGGCTAAGATACTTGTTGGATGTGGTGCGTGGTCTTTAAGTTGGTGCTAATATACTATGGACAAAAAGGGCCTTACGGCCCTATTTATTCAGTGAAGTTTATGTTGGTATTGAGACAAGGCTAAGATACTTGTTGGATGTGGTGCGTGGTCTTTAAGTTGGTGCTAATATACTATGGACAAAAAGGGCCTTACGGCCCTATTTATTCAGTGAAGTTTATGTTGGTATTGAGACAAGGCTAAGATACTTGTTGGATGTGGTGCGTGGTCTTTAAGTTGGTGCTAATATACTATGGACAAAAAGGGCCTTACGGCCCTATCAAAAAATAGTTTAATAAAAATTCTAGTTTTGGGGACTAGAGATGAGGGGTGATTCCTCTTTTTTGATGCCTCAGGGGTTGAGGTAAAACCCATTTTTGATTTACAAGATCAAGGCTTTGGTAGTTTAAGCTACTGGGGCTATCAGTTAAGTATTGAGTTTTCGGTCTTGTTGATTAGTGGTGAAATAAGAAGAATAAGGATAAAATAGGTGATAGAAGATAGTTGGCCGATGATAATATATGGATCTTCTACGGGTTGTCCTCCAATTCAGGTTAAAATTAGGATATTTGCGATGAATGTTCAGAATAAGGTTTGGGATAGGGGGCGGAAAATGTGACTTCGTTGTTTAGCCGTGTGGAGTAGGGGGAAGATGAATAGGATTATGATTGAGAATAATAAGGCTAGGACTCCCCCCAGTTTATTAGGGATAGATCGGAGAATTGCGTAGGCGAATAGAAAGTATCACTCTGGTTTAATGTGGGGGGGTGTTACTAGAGGGTTAGCCGGTGTGAAGTTTTCTGGGTCTCCTAGTATGTTTGGGGAGAATATTGATAAAAGGAGGAGGGATATAATAAGGAGAGAGGCTCCGAGGAGGTCTTTGTAGGAGAAGTATGGGTGGAATGGAACTTTATCAGTGTTTGAGTTTAATCCTGTTGGGTTGTTGGACCCTGTTTCATGTAAAAATATTAGGTGGAGGGCCGCTGCTGCTGCTACAATAAATGGTAGGAGGAAGTGAAAGGTGAAGAATCGGGTTAGTGTTGCGTTATCTACGGAAAATCCGCCTCAAATTCATTGAACGAGGCTAGTTCCGATGTATGGGATTGCGGAAAGTAGGTTTGTGATAACAGTGGCACCTCAGAAGGATATTTGGCCCCATGGAAGTACGTAGCCTACGAAAGCTGTGGCTATCACTAGGAACAGGAGGAGTACTCCGATGTTTCAGGTCTCTTTGTACAGGTATGAGCCGTAGTAAATTCCGCGTCCGACGTGAATATATAGGCAAATGAAAAATATGGAAGCCCCGTTTGCGTGCAGGTTACGGATTAGTCAGCCGTATTGAACGTCCCGGCAGATGTGGGCAATGGAGGAAAAGGCGGTGGAGATGTCGGCTGTGTAATGTATTGCTAGGAATAGGCCAGTTATTATTTGTGTGATTAGGCATAGTCCTAGTAGGGAGCCAAAGTTTCATCAGGCAGAGATGTTGCATGGGGTGGGTAGATCGATAAACGAGTTGTTGATAATGTTAAGTATGGGGTGTGTTTTTCGGAGGGGGGACATTAGTTCTTATAGTTGAATTACAACGGCGGTTTTTCGGGTTGCAGGTTCTAGTTTAATAAAGCTAGATAAGAATAGTATGTCATATTTTGTGCTCATGGCTTCTCTTTGTTTTCTTGCTGGTTCAGCAGCGGTTTCCGCTAATCCTTCTCCGTTTTTTGGGGCTGTTGGGTTGGTGGTTACTGCTGCTTTTGGTTGTGGTCTTTTGGTGGTGTCGGGTTGGTCTTTTATTTCTTTAGTGTTATTTTTAATTTATTTGGGGGGAATGTTAGTGGTTTTTGCTTATTCTGTTGCATTGTCTGCTGAGGCATATCCAGAGACGTGAGCTGATTTTTCGGTTGTGCTTTATTTGGTTGGGTATGGTGGGTTAGTTTTCGTATTAGGTTTGTTAAATGGGGGCCCATTCATTGGGTATTCAAGTGTAGTAAGTATTGATGGTGGGGGTTTATGTTGTGTTCGGGCGGATTCTAGTGGAATTTCTCTTTTATATTCTTGTGGTGGGCCAGTATTATTATTATGTGGTTTTGGGCTTTTGTTAGCCTTGTTTGCAGTACTTGAGTTGACTCGTGGTTTGTCTTATGGTGCTTTACGTGCTGTGTAGGGGGGCTCATACTATAATTATAATTAGGATAGAGGAGAATGTGGTTAGGTATATTTTGATTTGTCCTTTGTGGGCTTTTATAATTTTGTAAGATAGGGTTGAGCTTAGTATTTCTGTTAATTTTGGGCTTAGTTTTTCATATCATAGGAGGTCGTTAAGTTGAAGGGCGGTGTGTTGTCCTATTGTTAAAGTTATGTTTGGTTGATATCGGTGGGCTGTAATGTTAAAGAATCCTAATTGGGAGGTTATTGTGTGTAGGGGGGTGTGTGTTGGGTACGTGGTGTAGGTCGTTTTATTTGTTAGTTCGAGGGCTGTGAGAAGGCCTGTGATAGTGACGATAAGGGCAGCTAATTTGGTGGTGGTGGGCATGGTTATGACTTGAGTCTTGTTGGGGAGGAGGGCGGATGAGATTAGAAGTCCAGTGACTATGCTGCCGATTGTAAGTCGTGTGAGAGGGTTGATTTGTGCAGGGGAGGCTTCTGATGGGGATAATTCTGGGATATATCGTGGGGTGTTTATTTGGGCGTAGAATGTGATTCGAAGGCTGTAGGCGGCGGTCAGGCAGGTGGCAAATAGGGTGATGGTGAGGGCTCAGGCGTTTGTTTGTGATGTGTTGATGGCTTCGATAATTAAGTCCTTTGAGTAGAATCCTGCAAGGAAGGGAGTGCCTGCTAGGGCGAGGCTGCCCATGGTCAGGCAGCTGGCGGTGATTGGCATAGTTTTTTGTAAGCCGCCCATTTTTCGGATGTCTTGCTCGTCTTTTAGGTTGTGAATAATGGAACCGGAACATAGAAATAGGAGGGCTTTAAAAAAGGCGTGTGTGGAGATGTGGAAAAATGCTAGTTCTGGTTGATTGAGGCCAATGGCTACTATTATTAGGCCGAGTTGGCTGGATGTAGAAAAAGCAATAATTTTTTTAATGTCGTTTTGGGTTAAGGCACAGAGGGCAGTAAATGTTGTAGTGGTTGCACCAATACATAGGCAAATAGTAGAGGTTAGTGGTTGACATTGTAAGATGGGATTGAAGCGGATAAGTAAAAAAATGCCTGCTACGACTATGGTGCTTGAGTGAAGTAGTGCGGAAACTGGTGTTGGGCCTTCTATTGCTGCGGGTAGTCATGGATGTAGGCCGAATTGTGCAGATTTTCCTGCTGCTGCTAGGATGAGTCCCAGGAGTGGTAAAGAAGTGTAAGTTGATTGGGAGAATATTTGTTGTATATCTCAGGTGTTTTGTTTTATAGCGAACCAGCAGAGTGCTAGGATTAGGCCAATATCTCCAATTCGGTTGTAGATTACAGCTTGGAGGGCAGAGGTGTTGGCGGAGGATCGAGAGAATCATCAGCCGATTAAGAGAAAAGATATGATGCCTACGCCTTCTCACCCGATAAATAGTTGGAACAGGTTGTTTGCTGTTACTAAGATAAGTATAGAGATCAGGAATATGAGGAGGTATTTTGTAAAGCGTCCTAGGTGGGGGTCTGTGGCTATGTATCAGTTTGTAAATTCTAGGATTGCTCATGTGATGAATAGGGCAATGGAGAGGAATATTGTTGCGTACTGGTCAAAGGTGAAGCTGATTTGAATGTCGAAGTTTGAAGTAATTCAGTTGAAGTTAGTGGTGATTGATTGAAGTCCATTGTTAATGAATATAAGTATGGGGATTAGGCTGGTGAGTCAGGCCAGTTTGATTATTGTTGTGATTTGTTGGTTTAAGTTTTGGGGTGTTGGGGATGTTGCAGTAAGTATTGGTAAAAAAAGTAAAACAAAGGTTAACATTAATGTTGAGTGGAAGAGAAGGTTTGGCACGTACTTTCACTTGGAGTTGCACCAAGAGTGTTTAATGCCTAAAATTAGTGGATGTCTTTTATCCTTTGAAAGTAAGGGAGCCAAAGAGTTTAACTTTGGGTCGTAGAGTTAGCAGTTCTAGTTCGGTTTCTTTCTCTCTTGGTTCGTAAGGAGATTTAAACTCCTAGTTCTAAGTCCACAGCTTAGTGTTTTTGTTAAACTATACTTACGAATTATATTATGAGTTTTGGGGTGAGGATAAGTAATGTTAGGGGGATTATGTGCAGGGACATGAGTAGGTGTTCTCGAGTGTGGGAGGGGGGGAAGGTTAGGTGGTTTATTATTTTATTCCGTTGTGTTATCAGGAAGATATATAGGGAGTATGTAGCGGTAATTAGGGTGGTTAGTCCTGTGATGAGAATGGTTGGTGTTGATCAGCTAAATAAGGTACTGATAATAATGAGCTCTCCTATTAGATTGATTGTTGGAGGTAGGGCGAGGTTGGCAAGACTAGCCATTAGTCATCAAGTTGTTATTAGTGGTAGGATTAGTTGAAGGCCTCGGGCGATTAGTAGTGTTCGGGAGTGGGTGCGCTCATAGTTGGTGTTTGCTAAGCAGAAAAGTATTGAAGAGGTTAGGCCGTGTGCGATTATTAAGATTATTGCGCCTGTGATACTTCATGGGGTGTGGATGAGGGCAGCTGCAGTTACAAGTCCTATGTGGCTTACGGAGGAATATGCGATGATCGATTTTAGGTCTGTTTGGCGCAGGCAGATTAGGCTGGTTATAATTATTCCTCAGAGGGCAAGAATGATGAATGGGAGGTAGATTGTTTGAGTTAGGGGGGGTAGGATTGGGGTGATGCGGATGATGCCGTAGCCACCAAGCTTTAGTAGGATTGCGGCTAGGACTATTGAACCTGCAATTGGGGCTTCGACATGGGCTTTTGGTAGTCATAAGTGTAGGCCGTATAGGGGTATTTTTACTAAGAAGGCCAGTAAGCACCCCAACCATATTATTGTGGTGGTTCATGATGGGGGGTGTTGGTTAGTTGCCATTATGAACATGGTTGTTAGGTTGGTGGTTGAGTAAATATGGAGGATTGCAATTAATAGTGGGAGGGAGCCTGCTAGTGTGTAGAAAAGAAAGTATGTGCCTGCATTTAGTCGTTCGGCCTGATTTCCTCATCGGGTGATGAGGATAAGGGTGGGGATTAGTGTTGCCTCGAATATAATGTAGAATGTTATAAGATCAGTTGCTGAGAATGTTAAGACTAGTGTGGATTGAAGTAGTGCGGTGGTTATTAAGAATGTTCGTTTGCGAGTGGCTGGTTGATTTTTAAGATGGTATTGGCTTGCAATTGCTATGAGTGGTAGAAGCCAGGCTGAAAGGATTAGTAGGGGGGTTGAGATGTGGTCTAGGCCTATGATGGTGTTGGTGAAATGTAGTTTTGGGTTGAGCGGTGCGTTTAGATAGTTAGTGCTGAATAGTGCAATGAGTATTGAGTAGCCTGTGAAGGTTAAAAATAGGAGGGGGCTGGGGATTAATATTGTTGTTGGGGCTAGTATGACTGTTGGTAGTAGGATTTTTAACATTGTAATAAGTTTATGGTTTTTAGGTGGTCTGAGGCGTGGGTTCGTGTTGATGCAACTAGAATGGCAAGCCCTGTGCTCGCCTCGCAAGCCGAGAAGGTTAGAAGGGCTATTGGAAATAGGGCGTTGGTTGTTAGTTCTGTGTTTTGTGCTAGTAAGACTAGGAATATAAATAGGGCCAGTATTATAGTTTCAATGCATAGGAGGGCAGATACAAGATGCGTGCGGTGTATTGCTAGCCCTGAAATGCTGAGGATAAAGGCTAGTGTTATGGTGAATTGCATGTTTGTCATTAGGCGGTCCTAGAGGAAGCTAGGATTTATTAAGTCGAAATTAATTGTCTTGATTAGACTAATCGCCGTTATTCTGCCCACTCTAAGCCTCCCTGTAGTCATTCGTATAAGAGGCCTAGGCTCAAGAGGGCGATGATTGTGGAGGTTCATGCTATTATTGCTTCTGGGGCAGGGCTGTTGATTGCTCATGGTGTCGGCAATAGGAGGGCAATTTCTAGGTCAAAGAGTAGGAATAAAATGGCCACTAGGAAGAAGCGAAGTGAGAATGGGAGTCGCGCTGTGCCTAGGGGGTCGAACCCGCATTCGTATGGGGAGAGTTTTTCTGTGTCTGGTGTGAGTTGTGGTAGTCAAAAGCTGATGAGTATTAGGATTGTAGTCAGAATTGTGGTGATTAAGAGGTAGAGTAGGGTTTTGATTACCACTTTTTAGGTTGATTCTAAATCTTAGTGATTGGAAGTCACTTGTACGTTTATACTAAAGTGGTATGATCCTCATCAGTAAATTGAGATATATAAGAAAAGTCATACGACGTCTACGAAGTGTCAATATCAAGCGGCTGCTTCGAAACCAAAGTGGTGGTTGGTCGTGAAGTGGTGGTTAATTTGTCGAAGTAGGCAGATGGTTAAGAATGAGGTGCCAATAATTACGTGTAAGCCATGGAAGCCAGTTGCTACAAAGAATGTGGCTCCGTAGGCGCTGTCTGCGATTGTGAAGGGGGCTTCGTAGTATTCTATTGCTTGTAAAATGGTGAAGTAGGCTCCTAGTAGGATTGTGAGTGTTAGGGCTTGGTTGGCTTCTAGGTGTTTTCCTGTTATAATTGCATGGTGTGCTCATGTGACTGTTACACCGGAAGCTAGTAGTACGGCGGTGTTGAGAAGTGGGACTTCAAATGGGTTAAGTGGTAAGATTCCTGATGGGGGTCAGCAGCCCCCTAGTTCTGGGGTTGGGGCAAGGCTTGAGTGGTAGAAGGCTCAAAAGAATCCTAAGAAGAAAAATACTTCTGATGTGATGAATAAGATTATACCATAGCGTAGCCCTTTTTGGACGTTTGGGGTGTGGTGTCCTTGGTAGGTCCCCTCCCGGACAATGTCTCGTCATCATTGGATTATTGTAAGGATTATGATAAGGAGTCCAATGTTTATTAGGGTTATTGTATTGAAGTGAAATCATATGGCGAGTCCTGAGGTTATAAGTAGTGCTGCAATTGCACCAGTAAGGGGTCATGGGCTGGGGTCTACTATGTGATAAGTGTGGGCTTGGTGGGTCATTATACATTTTCTTGTAGGTAGAGGCTGACAAGCAGGATAAAGACGTATGCTTGGATTATTGCAACGGCGAATTCAAGTAGGGTTAGTAGTAGTAGAATGATGAAGGTGATAATAGAGATTGTTGGTATAATTGGAAGAAGCACAAATACGGCGGTGGAGATTAGTTGTATTAATAGGTGCCCAGCGGTTAAGTTGGCAGTTAGTCGCACTCCTAGTGCGATAGGTCGAATGAAAAGGCTAACAGTCTCAATGATAATTAGAATGGGAATGAGGGGGGTGGGAGTGCCCAGTGGGAGAAGATGGCCAAGGGCTATTGTGGGCTGATTCCGTAGCCCAATGATAATTGTTATAAGTCATAGAGGTAGGGCGAACCCTATATTTATGGCTAGTTGTGTGGTGGGTGTAAATGTATAAGGAAGAAGTCCTAGTAAGTTAAGGAGTAGCAAATATAGTATTAGGGTTAGTAGTAGGGCTGCGTGTTTGTGTCCTTCGGTGTTTAGGGGGGATATTAATTGTTTGATAAAGTTTTTTATGGTAAGGGTTTGTATTGCAACGAGTCGATTAGGTGTGAGGCGAGGGCTAATTATAATAAGCAGGGTAGGGACCAGAAGTGCAATTAGTATGAGTGGGATACCTAAGGTGTATGGGGTGGCGAATTGGTCAAAGAAGTTTAGGATCATGGTCAAGTTCATGTTGGCTTTTGGGCCCCATTTTTAGTTAGTTTTGGTTGATGGGGAGTTTTAATTTTTATGAGTGTTGGGGTTGAGAGGAGAATAATGGTTCATGCTGCTACTATTGTTAGGTATCAGGGGCCTGGGTTTAATTGTGGCATGTCTCCGTGGGGAAGAAGAGTCCCACCTCTAGATTAAAAGTCTAGCGCTAAGGGCAGCTTCACTGGAGATGATAAAAGTATTATGGATGATCAGTTTTCAAACTCGTTAAGGGTTGTTGCTTCTACAACAATTGGTATGAAGCTGTGGTTAGACCCGCAGATTTCTGAGCATTGTCCGTAGAATAGCCCCGGGTGAGATGTGGTGAATGTGGTTTGATTTAGTCGTCCTGGGATTGCGTCTGTTTTAATTCCAAGGGAAGGTACTGCTCATGAGTGTAGTACGTCTTCTGCTGAAATTAGTATGCGGATGGGGGATTCTATTGGGACCACTATGCGGTGATCTACTTCTAGTAGGCGAAAAGAGCCGGGGGTTAAGTCTTGAGTTTGAGTTATATATGAGTCGAAGGCGAGAGAGGTGTAGTCTGTATATTCATAGCTTCAATATCATTGATGTCCTAGGGCTTTAATGGTTAGGTGTGGGTTATTGATTTCATCCATAAGGTAAAGGATTCGTAGGGAGGGGAGTGCAATTAGGATGAGGATTACAGCTGGAAGTACTGTTCAGATTATTTCAACTTCTTGTGCGTCTATTGTGTTTGTGTGGGTTAGGGAGGTAGACATTATTAGTGTGATGATATATAATACTAGGGCGCTGATCAGAAAGACAATTATTAAGGCGTGATCGTGGAAGTGTAAGAGTTCTTCTATGATTGGGGAGGCAGCATTTTGAAATCCTAATTGAGCAGGCTGAGCCATGTGAGTCTCACAGGTTTTATTCTGTTATTTAGCGCTGACAGTGCTATGTAATATTTTTACTAGAGTCTCAGTAAGAGAGATGCATTGGTGGTTGTGCAGTTAGTTTGAAACTAAAAGGAGGGGGTTCGATTCCCTCGTCTCTTGGGCGTGTTGAACGTGCGTGGGTTCTTCATATGTGTGGTAGGGTGGGGGACATCCGTGTAATCACTCTAAGTTGGTGTTGGATAATTCTACTGAGGAGATTTCACGTTTGGCTGAAAAGGCCTCTCATACGATGAACAGTATTATGATTACTGCAACTAGGGAGATTATAGAGCCAATTGATGAGGTTGTGTTTCATAGTGTGTAGGCGTCAGGGTAATCAGAGTATCGTCGTGGTATGCCGGCTAGGCCTAAGAAGTGTTGAGGGAAGAATGTTATATTTACACCTGCAAATATTACACCGAAGTGTGCCTTGGTTCATGTTGGGTGGAGGGTGTATCCTGAGAACAGGGGAAATCAGTGAACGAATCCGCCTATAATGGCAAAGACAGCGCCTATTGACAATACATAGTGGAAGTGTGCTACTACGTAGTAGGTGTCATGTAGTACAATATCTAGTGATGAGTTTGCTAGGACAATGCCGGTTAGTCCTCCTACCGTGAACAGGAAGATAAACCCTAGCGCTCATAGGAGTGCGGCGTCCCATTTGATTATGCCTCCGTGCAGGGTTGCTAGTCAACTAAATACTTTTACACCGGTTGGGATAGCGATAATTATTGTGGCTGAGGTGAAGTATGCTCGTGTGTCAACGTCTATGCCTACAGTAAATATGTGGTGTGCTCATACGATGAAGCCAAGGAAGCCGATGGATATTATGGCTCAAACTATGCCCATGTAGCCAAAGGGTTCTTTTTTTCCAGCATAGTAGGTGACGATGTGTGAGATTATGCCGAATCCTGGGAGAATTAAAATGTATACTTCTGGGTGCCCAAAGAATCAGAACAGGTGTTGGTAAAGTACTGGGTCTCCTCCTCCTGCAGGATCAAAGAAGGTTGTGTTTAAGTTTCGGTCGGTTAGCAGTATTGTGATACCAGCTGCTAAGACTGGAAGGGAAAGTAATAATAAGACTGCTGTGATTAGTACGGATCAGACGAACAGAGGGGTGTTGTATTGAGATATTGCTGGTGGTTTTATATTGATGCAGGTTGTAATGAAGTTGATAGCTCCTAGGATGGATGAGACGCCTGCAAGGTGCAGGGAAAAAATTGTTAGGTCAACAGAGGCCCCGGCATGGGCCAGGTTAGCAGCTAGTGGTGGGTAGACTGTTCATCCGGTGCCGGCCCCGGCCTCGACGCCTGAGGATGCTAGAAGGAGAAGGAGTGAGGGTGGGAGGAGTCAGAAACTTATGTTGTTTATTCGTGGGAAGGCTATGTCGGGGGCCCCGATTATCAGTGGAACGAGTCAGTTTCCGAACCCGCCAATCATAATTGGTATAACTATGAAGAAGATTATTACGAAGGCGTGGGCGGTTACGACGACGTTATAGAGCTGGTCATCTCCCAGCAGGGTTCCGGGCTGACTTAGCTCTGTGCGGATTAGAAGACTAAGGGCAGTGCCGACTATGCCAGCTCAGGCCCCAAAAATTAGGTATAGAGTGCCGATATCTTTATGGTTTGTTGAGAATAGTCATCGGGTGATTATCACAGGTAAGGTGGCCGAGGTTAGGCGGCGAGTTGTAGCCTCGTTTACAGGGTTAAATGCCCTTCTTATCAGCCTCGAGGTGAATTTACGCCAAAGTGCAAATTTGGAGACGCACCCTAAAAGGTGCCGGGGCTTCTCCCGTTTTACGACAAACGGGAGAAGATAGATTGAAGCCCGCTGGTTTGGGTGTTTAGCTGTTAATTAAACGTTGCGGGATCAAGGCCCGCCGATCTAGTAGGAGGCCTTAGCTTAATTAAAGTGTTTGAGTTGCATTCATGAGATGGGTGTTAGAGTTACCCAGGTCTTCAGAAACTAGGGGTGGGTGGCCCCTGTTTAAAGCTTTGAAGGCTTTTGGTTTGAAGTGTTAACCTAAGTTTCTAAGTCGTGAGGTTGAGCACTATTGGGGTTATTGGTAGGAGTAGGGTTGAGGTGGTGATTAGGGGGGCTATTAGTGTTTTATGTTTAAGGGTGAATCGTCATTTTTGGTTTGTGGTGGCGGTAGTTGGTGGTGCTGTTATAGTAGTGAGGTAGGCTATTCGTAGGTAGAAAAACAGGCTTGGTAATGAAGATAGGGCAATCGTTGTTGCTAAAATTGTGAGCCCTGAGTTTGTTATTTCTTTCAGGATGAGTCATTTTGGCATAAATCCTGTTAGTGGTGGTAGGCCACCAAGGGAGAGTAGTAAGATTATGGTGAGTGTTAGGGTGGTTGGTGAACATGATCATGAAGTTCCAAGGTCTGTGATAGTTTTTGCTAGTGTGGTTATTATGGTGGAGAATAGGGCTGTAGTTAAAATAATATAAATTATGATGGTTAAGATTGTGAGATTTGGGCTTATGGCGAGGGCTATTGTTAGTCAGCCCATGTGTGCAATTGATGAGTAGGCAAGGATTTTTCGTGTTTGGGTTTGGTTTAGTCCACTGATTCCTGCAATTGTGGTGGATAGGAGGCTTAGGCAGAGGAGGGTGGTGGTGTGTAGGTGGTTTGTGCATAGGTAGAGTAGTGTAAGTGGGGCTAGTTTTTGTCATGTTGAGATGATTAGTGCTGTACTGATTGTTGAGCCTTGTATTGCTTCCGGAAATCAGAAGTGTGTTGGGACGAGTCCTAGTTTTATTGCGATTGCTAGGGTAAGTATTATTGTTGATTGTGTGTTTGTTAATTGGGTGATGTCCCATTGACCTGTAGTTGAGGCGTTTATTGTGCTTGCAAGTAGAATGAGGGCGGATGCAGCTGCTTGTGTTAAGAAGTATTTAGTGCTTGCTTCTGTTGCCCGTGGGTGGTGTTGTTTGGAGATGATTGGGACAATGGCTAGTGTGTTTATTTCTAGCCCGATTCATGCCAGGAGTCAGTGGTGGCTGGATATGGTGATGATGGTTCCTGTTGCAAGGCTGCTTGTTAGAATGGTTCATGTTATTGGGCTTATTAGTATAGGAGGGGGTTGATACCAACATTGTCGGGGTATGGGCCCGAAAGCTTTTTTAGCTGACTATACTAGGAGGTTGTATAAGTGGTAGTACATAAAGTTTTGAGCTTTTGTGTGCAGGTTCGAGGCCTGTCCTTCTAGGAAGTGAGGGGAGTTTAACCCCTTTTAGGTACTCTATCAAAGTACTCCTTGGGCGATCAGGCACGCTTCCTTTGGTAGTTATAATGGGGGTGTATTTGACAGGGAGATTGGCATAGAGATGTGTCATAGGCACAGGGCTAGAGTTAATGGTAGAAAGTTTTTTCATAATAGGTGTATTAGTTGGTCGTATCGAAAGCGGGGGTATGATGCTCGGACCCATAGGAACCCGGTGGTCAAGAGGCAGGTTTTGGCTATTAGGTTTACTGTAAAAAGTTCTTGTGGTAGAGTTGTGCATGGACTTAGGAAGAGTAGGCATGATAGTGTGTTTATTATTAGGATATTAGCGTATTCTGCTAAAAAGAACAGTGCGAAGGGCCCAGCTGCGTATTCGACGTTAAAGCCAGAGACTAGTTCTGATTCTCCTTCTGTTAGGTCAAAGGGCGCTCGGTTTGTTTCAGCGAGGGTGGAGATGTATCATATTATGGTTAGGGGTCATGAGCATGTGATTAATCAGGTGTGTTCTTGTGTGGTAATTAGCGTTTTTAGTGAGAAGTTTCCTGCCAGCATGATGGTTGAAAGAAGGATAATTCCTAGCGTGACTTCGTATGAGATTGTTTGTGCTACTGCTCGTAGGGCCCCAATTAGGGCGTATTTTGAGTTTGAGGCTCAGCCTGATCATAGAATTGAGTAGACTATTAGGCTTGATAGCGCTAGTATAAATAGTAGTCCTAAGTTTATATCAAGTAGGGGGTAGGGTATTGGTATTGGGGCCCAGATTGTTAGGGCTAGCATCAAGCCCATCGTTGGTATGGCTAAGAATAGAGTGTGTGATGAGGTGGTTGGTCGTACTGGTTCTTTGATAAATAGTTTTAGTCCGTCTGAGATTGGCTGTAGAGTTCCAAAGGGTCCAACAAGGTTGGGGCCTTTTCGTAGTTGCATGTAACCTAGTAGTTTTCGTTCGAGGAGTGTTAGGAATGCTACTGCTAATAGGATTGGGATGATTAGGGTTAGTGGGTTGATGAGGTAGTTTAGGAGGGCTTGCACGGTTAAGGAGAAGATTTGAACTTCTGAAGAGAGGGTTTAGGCCTCTTGCATATTACCTGGCTCTGCCACCTTAATAATAGCCCCTGATCTCGGGGCTAGTGTGTTATACCTATTTTGAGTTTTATGTCAGTTAGTGGCAAGACTTATCTGCGACAGGGGTCTTGTCTTCTTGGTCCTTTCGTACTGAAGAAGAGTTGGTCATAGATAGAAACCGACCTGGATTGCTCCGGTCTGAACTCAGATCACGTAGGACTGTTAATCGTTGAACAAACGAACCATTAATAGCGGCTGCACTATTTGGGTGTCCTGATCCAACATCGAGGTCGTAAGCCCCCTTGGCGATATGGACTCTGAAAGGGGATTGCGCTGTTATCCCTGGGGTAACTTGGTTCGTTGATCAGTTTTACTGGGTCTACTATATTACTACTTGGGCGTGTAGGCCTAGGTGCGGGTGTCCGTATTGTGAAAGTTCTTTTTGATTTCACAGTTGCCCCAACTAAAATTAGGTGCTATGGCATGGGGTGGGGTAGATTGGTGTTAGCATGTTAATTTAAGCTCCACAGGGTCTTCTCGTCTTATGGGGTTATCCCAGCTTTTGTACTGGGGGATTAGTTTCATTAATTAGCTATAGGAGACAGTTAGGCCCTCATTTAGCCGTTCATACGGGTCTTTATTTAGAAGACAAGTGATTATGCTACCTTTGCACGGTTAGGATACCGCGGCCGTTGAAATTTCACTGGGCAGGCATGACCTTTAATACTTGGTGGGCTAAAGGCTATGTTTTTGGTAAACAGTTGGGGCATGTTAGCCGAGTTCCTTTTATAGCTTTAAATTTATCTGTGGGGCACACCTGTGTTGGGGTGACAGTGTGGGAGGGGTAGGTGGTCTGGTTGTCAGTCTGTTAATTGCCAGTTGTGTATCAGTTCTGGCTTATGGGTGTGCCCATGAGAAGCGGGTTCTTATTACTAGTTTTAGCATTGGTTCTCCTATGGTGGGTAGGATGGCTCAGTGTGATGGCAGGAGGTAATAGTAAATGTTGGGATTGTTTTGTGGAAATACTGTGACGTGTTTGTTTTTGGTGGCTGATTTAAGGCCTACTGGTGATCAATGTTTGGATGTTTGGTCTCTGCTTTCGGCTTTATCCGAGTACAATAAGGCTGTACCCTTATTGTATATCTTCTAGGTTGAGCGGGTGCTAACATTGTGTAGGTGTAACAATCTAGAGTTGAACTTAAGTTCATTTATTGAGCAACCAGCTATCGCCAGACTCGGTTGGCTTTTCACCTCTGACCTTAAGATCTTCCCACTCTTTTGCCACAGAGACGGGTTGACTCTTGTAGTTGTCTTAAGGTAGCTCGACTGGATTCGGGTGGCTAGGTTGAAGTTCTCTTTATCTAGCTATGCTTGCTAAATCATAATGCAAGAGGTACGAGGGCTTATCTCTGCTTTTTTGGCTTTTATTTTTCATTTTTCTTTCATGTTTCCCTTGCGGTACTCAATGCTATTGCGTTAATTTGGTGTTCTATCTCATATACTTTACGTTAGGGTAGAATGATTTGATGTTGTTGTGGTGTTGGTTGGTGAGGGTTAATTAGCTAGCTTTGTGAGCTCAAGGCGGTCTTGTGATAGACGTTTCTCAATTGTAAGTTGAGGGCTTTGGGTGGTAAGCTACGCCTTGTTTCCAAGCACACTTTCCAGTACGCTTACCATGTTACGACTTACCTCATCTGTTGTCTTTTGTGTGTTTATTTATGGGTTGGTGTAGGGTTGATGAGGGTGACGGGCGGTGTGTACGCGTTCCAGGGCAGGGTTCGGTTGGATTGTCTTGTCCAGCTTACTTCTAAATCCACCTTTAGGCACTATTTCATTGTGCTTTTTGTAGTCTTTTTTATAAAGAATGTAGCCCATCTCTTACCTTCTCATTGGCTACACCTTGACCTGACGTTTCTGTGTTGGACGGGTTTGCCTACTTTTTGGCTTTCATAAGGTAGACTGGCGACGGCGGTATATAGGCTGATGGGGCGAGGGAAGGAGAGGTATAACGTGGGGTATCGTTTATAGGACAGGCTCCTCTAGGTTGATATGGAACACCGTCAAGTCCTTTGAGTTTTAAGCTTTTCGCTCGTAGTACTCTGGCGGATTGTATGTTTTTGTACATCTAGGTTAATGGCTGAGCATAGTAGGGTATCTAATCCTAGTTTGTGTCTTAGCTTTCGTGAGTTAATATGGGGAAGCGTGAGGGCTTAATTTGTGGCCTATGGGTTTTATGTCAAGGCTTAGTTTTGAGCTTCGTTTATGGTATATCTAGTCACGCTTTACGCCGATGGTCGTTATTTTGGACCCCTCGTGTAACCGCGGTGGCTGGCACGAAGTTAACCGGTCCTTGTAATCATAACTAAGTCTAGCTTGAATGGTGTGTGCTAATGGCTTAATGTTTATCACTGCTGAGTCCCGTGGGGGTGTGGCCTGTGGCAAGACGTCGTAGGCTGCGGAGAAGCGTACCTGATGTCAGCTCCTTTTTTGTTAATAAGTGTTTGGGCATTTTCACTGGTGTGCGGATACTTGCATGTGTAATTTTGATTTTAAATAACGGCAAGTTTAGGACCAAAACTTTGTGTTTCCGGGATTAAATTGCAAATCCATCACGGCAACTTCAGGGTCGCGCTTTCATATTTTTTAAGCTACGGTAAC